AATGTTATTAATTATACGTGCGGGCGAATCCGTTTCTCGCGGGGGAGAGGTTTGAACACGGGCGGGGGGGTCAGAGGGTAGTCTAGTTTAGGATCTTAGCTCTGGGAGCTAAGGGTGGGAGTTAAAATCTCCCCTCTCTGAGTCGGGCGGGGTGAGCACTAGGGGGGATTTAAACCCCCGACCCCCGGATTACAAGTCCGGTGCTCGACATGTTGAGCTTCTAGAGCTGTATTACTTTAGGGCTTGGTTTTCAAGCAGGCCAGCCAGAGGGAGAAAGGCAAGGAAGATGGAGAAGTAGATAAGGGAGGCTAGTTGGCCAATGACAATATATGGGGCTTCTACTGGCATGCCGCCAATTCATGTAAGGATAAGGACGTCTGCAACTAGGGCCCAGAAGAGGAGTTGGGTTAATGGGCGGTAGGTTGAGCCGCGCATTTTTGAGGTGTGAAGGAGGGGAACTAGTATAAGTACTAGAATAGAAAACAACAAGGCAAGGACGCCACCTAATTTATTTGGGATCGAGCGTAGAATAGCATAGGCAAATAGAAAATATCACTCTGGTTTAATGTGGGGTGGGGTAACAAGAGGGTTAGCAGGGATGAAGTTGTCAGGGTCTCCTAGTAGGTTGGGGGCGAACAGGGCAAAAGATGTGAGGGCTAGAAGGAGAATAGCAAAGCCAAGCAGGTCTTTATACGAGAAGTATGGGTGGAATGGAACTTTATCTGCATCAGAGTTTAAGCCGGCTGGGTTGTTTGAGCCTGTCTCGTGAAGAAATAGGAGGTGGAGTAGTGTGGCCGCTAGGACCACAAATGGTAGGAGGAAGTGAAATGCAAAAAATCGAGTGAGGGTGGCATTGTCTACGGAGAAGCCGCCTCAGATTCACTGCACTAGTGCTTCACCAGCGTAGGGCACGGCGGAGAGAAGGTTGGTGATTACAGTTGCTCCTCAAAAGGACATTTGGCCCCAGGGGAGGACATAGCCGACAAAGGCGGTTATTATCGTGAGGAGAAAAAGGATAACTCCGATATTTCAGGTCTCTTTATACAGGTAAGAGCCGTAGTAAAGGCCTCGGCCGATGTGAAGGTAGATGCAGATGAAAAAGAATGATGCCCCATTGGCGTGTATGTTGCGAATTATTCAACCGTAGTTTACATCTCGGCAGATGTGGGTGACTGATGAAAAGGCTGTGGAAATATCTGATGTATAGTGCATGGCAAGAAATAGCCCTGTTACAATCTGTGAGGCCAGGCAGAGGCCTAGGAGGGAGCCGAAGTTCCACCAGGCAGAGATATTGAGGGGTGCGGGGAGGTCTACTAGTGCGTGGTTGGCAATTTTTAGAAGGGGGTGGGTTTTTCGTAGGCTGGCCATTGGGTTCTTGTAGTTGAAAAACAACGGCGGTTTTTCAAGTCGCTGGTCTTGGTTAGAGTCCTGGCAGGAACTATGACTTATTTTATGTCCCTCTTTTTAATTACTTTTGTAGCGGGTTTGGTGGGGGTGGCGTCTAGTCCTGCTCCTTATTTTGCTGCTCTGGGGCTGGTTGTGGCTGCCGGGGCAGGGTGTGGGGTGCTTGTTGGGCATGGAGGGTCGTTTCTGTCTTTGGTGTTGTTTTTAATTTATCTAGGGGGTATGCTAGTGGTTTTTGCTTATTCTGCGGCTTTGGCTGCAGAGCCCTACCCTGAGTCTTGGGTAGATCGTTCTGTGTTAGGGCATGCTCTGGTGTACTTATTAGGGGTTACGGTATCAGTTTGGTATCTCGGGGCGGGGTGGCACGAGGGGTCATGAGAGACGGCGGAGGGTTTGAAGGAGTTTAGTATCTTACGGGGTGACACTAGTGGGGTTGCACAAGTGTATTCTTTGGGGGGTGAGATGCTGGCAGTATGTGCGTTAGCCCTTTTACTAACTTTATTAGGAGTGCTTGAGTTAACCCGGGGGTTAAGTCGAGGGACTTTGCGGGCCGTTTAAACAAAAATTAAGGTGGCTAGAGCTAGTGTTAGAAGGGAGAGGCGGAGGTAGGTTTTGATTAAGCCTTGTTGAATATCGGTAGCTATGATGATTGCGGGGAGGTGAGAGGCGGAGGCTGCCTTTGGCCCAACTTTTTCTATTCAGGAGAGATCTAATACTTGGGTCGCGATGGATTGGCCTATGGCTAGGCTTAATTTAGGTGTGAGGCGGTGAATGATCGCTGGGAAGAAGGCTAGCATATTAGAGAAGTTGTGAGCTAAGAGGTTTGGGGTGGGTTTTAATTGTTTATTTGTTAGGGAGGCTAGTTCAAGGGCAATTAGGAGGCCAAGGATGGATACGGTTAGGGCAGCTAGTTTGAGAAGTGGGGGCATAGTTATTGTAGGGGTTTTAAGAGGAATAATGTGGGAAGTAATCAGGAGCCCTGCTACGATGCTGCCTCAGGCCAAGCGTTTAATTGGGTTAAAGATGCGGGAGTTGTTTTCATTGACGGGGGATAGCGTAAGAAAGCGAGGGGCCCCTATTGATACAAGAAAAATTATTCGGATGCTGTAGATGGCCGTAAATGAGGTGGCAAGAATGGTGAGGGTAAGGGCCCAGGCGTTTAGATAAGAGGTGTTTAGGGCTTCAATGATAGCATCTTTTGAGAAGAACCCGGCTAGGAATGGTGTTCCGGTAAGGGCTAGGCTGCCGAGGGTTATGCAAGAAGAGGTGAATGGGGCGAGGTTAAATAGTCCGCCCATTTTCCGGATGTCCTGTTCATTATTTAGGCTGTGGATTAAGGAACCAGAGCATAGGAATAATATAGCCTTGAAAAAGGCGTGGGTGCAGATGTGTAAAAATGCGAGTTGCGGTTGGTTTAGGCCAATTGTAACTATTATTAAGCCGAGTTGGCTGGATGTGGAAAAGGCAACAATTTTTTTAATGTCGTTTTGGGTGAGGGCGCAGGTGGCTGTGAAGAGGGTAGTAAGGGCCCCCAGGCAAAGGCATGTGGTGAGGGCTGTTTGGTTGTCTTGCATAAGGGGGCTGAGACGAATTAGTAGGAAGATCCCTGCAACAACCATGGTGCTTGAGTGCAAGAGGGCAGAGACGGGGGTTGGGCCCTCTATAGCAGAGGGAAGCCATGGATGAAGCCCAAATTGTGCAGATTTACCTGTGGCAGCTAAGATAAGGCCGAGGAGGGGCAGGGTGAGGTCAAGTTCTTTCGCGGAGGCAAAAATTTGTTGGATTTCCCACGAGTTGAAGTTTATGGCAAGCCAGGCCATGCTGAGGATTAAGCCGATGTCCCCGACTCGGTTATATAGGACGGCTTGAAGGGCAGCTGTGTTGGCGTCTGCACGCCCGTACCACCAGCCAATTAAAAGGAAGGATATAATTCCCACCCCCTCTCAGCCAATAAACAGCTGAAACAGGTTGTTAACGGTTACAAGGGCAATCATTGCGACAAGGAATAGAAGTAGGTACTTAAAGAAGCGGTTTATGTTGGGGTCTGCATGTATATATCAGGAGGCAAACTCTAGAATAGACCAAGTTACATACAGGGCTACTGGGACAAACACGGTGGAGTAACAGTCGAATTTGAAGCTTAAATTAATATCAAACGTGTACACATTTATTCATTGTCAGTTAGTTATGATGGTTTGTGTGCCCTCGTCTAGAAAAATTAGCAGGGGGAGTAGGCTAGTGAAGAATGCTATTTTTACTGCTGTTTTTACGTGTGTTTCGGCTCATGAACTTTGTTTAGGGGTGGGCGAAAGTGTAAGAAGAAGGGGCAGGATAAGGAGGGCGATGGTTAAAAAAAGGCTTGAGGTTGAGACGAGGGAGGAGAGAGGCATAACTTCTGCCTGGGTTTGCACTAGGATGCTTGGCTCCTAAGGCCAATGAATAGCTGATCATTCTCCAGAAATTTATGTTTAGGCTCGAGTGAACCAGGGGGTTGAACTCTGGGGGCAGGAAATTAGCAGTTTCTGCGGCCTACCGGGCTTCTCTCAGTTTACAGGGGGCTTTCCACCCCCATCTCTAGAACCACAGTCTAGTATTTATTAAACTATGTCAACAGAAGCACCACCCCCACATGTGTTCGGGCTTCAAGACTAGAAGGGCGATAGGGGAGAGGTGGAGGGCAAGGAGTAGGTGTTCTCGTGTGTGGGTTGGTTCTAGTGCTAGAATTGAATTTGGGACAGGGCCTCGCTGGGTTGTAAGGAAGAGGTGGAGGGAGTAGGCAGCGGTGATTAGGGTTCCGGTTCCTGTTAAGATAAGGGTGAAGTAAGACCAATTAAACATAGATGAAATGATGAGAAGTTCCCCCATAAGATTAGGGAGGGGAGGTAGGGCAAGGTTGGCCAAGCTGGCTAGGAATCACCAGGTGGTCATTAAAGGAAGAATAGTTTGTGTGCCCCGCATTAGAAATATCACTCGGCTGTGGGTACGTTCGTAGCTGGTGTTAGCTAGACAGAAGAGGGCGGATGAGGCAAGGCCGTGGGCAATTATTAAGATTGTGGCGCCGGCAACACCTCAGGGTGTCTGAATTAGGATGCCTCCAACCACAAGGCCTATGTGGCTAACGGATGAATAGGCAATAAGCGACTTAAGATCTGTTTGGCGGAGACAGATGGAGCCTGTCATAATGATGCCTCAGAGGGCAAGAGTAATAAACGGCAGTGCTAGAAGCTCGGTTAAGGGGTTTAGAATAATCACTATTCGGATCATGCCGTAGCCCCCCAGTTTTAGAAGCACTGCAGCGAGGACTATTGACCCGGCGATAGGGGCTTCTACGTGGGCCTTAGGGAGTCAGAGGTGGGTGCCGTATAGTGGCATTTTTACAAGAAAGGCAATTAGGCAGCCCGCCCACCATAGTTTATCACCCCATGAGAGGAGTTGGAGGGGGCGGGAGTATTGAAGCGTGAGGAGTGAAAGGGTTCCCGTGTCCTTTTGTAGGAGGAGGAGGGCCACTAGGAGGGGGAGGGACCCTGCAAGTGTATAGAATAGAAAATAGGTTCCGGCGTTTAGGCGCTCTGTTTGGTTTCCCCACCGGGTAATAAGAAAGAGTGTTGGGATAAGGGTGGCCTCAAACATAATGTAGAATATAATAATTTCTGTGGCGCCGAATGCAAGAATGAGGAACATTTGTAGGGATGTAAGCAGGGAGAGGTATGTTCGTTGGCGAGCCAGAGGCTCGGGTGTGATGTGGTTTTGGCTTGCTAAAATTATAAGGGGAAGCAACCAACAGGATAAGATGAGGAGGGGGGTGGACAGGGGGTCAGAGGCTAGGTAAAAGTTAGAGAAGTGCCAGCCTGTTTCGGCAGGCCATTTGAGTCAGGAGAGGCTAACTGCGGCGATGGCCAGGCTATAGATTAGGGAGGAGGGTCATAGTCATTTAGGGGGCGAGAGTCAGATAGCTGGAAATAGCATGATTGTGGGGATTAATACTTTAAGCATGTTGATGTTTTATGATCGAAGGAGGCTTAGGCTTTGAAGATGGTCGGCCCCGTAAGCTCGAGAGGTCGCAACAAGTAGGGCTAGGCCCACACTTGCTTCACATGCTGAAAATGCGAGTAGTAAGATAGGGGCTGTGGAGAATTCTGTGGCCTCGAGTTGAAGCGCCCATATAGAAAGAGCAATAAAGAGGGATAGTATTATGCCTTCCAGACAAAGTAGGGCTGAGAGAAGATGGGTGCGGTGAAATGCCAGTCCCATGAAGCCAAGGATAAAGGCTGAGGTGAAGCTAAAGTGTATTGGGGTCATAGGGCAGTCGGGCGCTTAAGCCGGCTTGTTCGTTTGGGGTCGAGCCCACGGGGTTGCTGCTTGTAGTTGAAGATTTAACTTAAGGAAGTCGTGGAATTAAACCAGGATTGTCCGAGCCGAAGTCGAAGGTCTTTTGTTAGACTAACTACCCCGCTCGCCCAGGCTTAGGCTGGGGCTGGCCTAGGGTTGGAGAAGAATACCCCGCTCGCCCAGGCTTAGGCTGGGGCTGGCCTAGGGTTGGAGAAGTCTACTCGGCTCACTCGAGGCCTCCTTGGGCCCACTCATACGCGAGTCCTAGCGTTAGAAGGGTGAGGATGACAGCTGCTCAGGCAAAGGTGATAAAGGGGGCGGTTATTTGGTCCCCCCAGGGGAGAGGAAGAAGGAGGGCAATCTCTAGGTCAAATAGTAAGAATAGGATTGCAACCAGGAAGAAGCGCATGGAGAAAGGGAGGCGGGCAGACCCAAGGGGGTCAAATCCGCACTCGTACGGGGAGGCTTTTTCGTTACCGGGGGTAAGTTGGGCTGCTCAGAAAGAGAGGGAAACAAGGATAAGTGAGAGGGCAGATGTAATAACAATTACGGCGGTAACTACGTTCATTATCTCTCCCCGGGGTTTAACCGGGGCCGGGTGATTGGAAGTCACTTATACTATCGTCTGTACTAGAGGGATGCCTTGTGGGCTGGTTTTGGATTCATGCTTCTCCCTGGGGTTCAACCAGGATTGAGTAAACTAAGTCACTTATATTATGTATACTAGAGAGGCTGTGGGTCCGTACCTCTCCCCGGGGTTTAACCAGGATTGAGTGAACGAAGTCACTTATATTGTCATGTATACTAGAGAGATTATGAGCCTCATCAGTAGATGGAGACGTAAAGGAAAAGTCATACTACGTCAACGAAGTGTCAGTATCAGGCGGCGGCTTCAAAGCCGAAATGGTGCTCAGCTGTAAAGTGGAATTGGATTTGGCGAAGGAGACAGACGGCTAGGAAGGTGGAGCCAATGATAACATGAAGACCGTGGAAGCCTGTAGCCACGAAGAAGGTGGCACCGTACACGCCGTCGGCGATGGAAAAGGGGGCTTCGTAATATTCTAGGGCTTGGAGAAGAGTGAAGAAACCCCCTAGAAGAATCGTGAGGGTTAGGGAGTGAATTGCCTGTTTGCGGTCACCCGCCATAATACTATGGTGGGCTCATGTAACGGTTACGCCGGAGGCAAGGAGGACTGCGGTGTTAAGGAGTGGAACTTCAAATGGGTCAAGCGCTTGGATTCCGGCAGGGGGCCAGAAGCCCCCGAGCTCTGGGGTTGGTGCTAGGCTAGAGTGGTAGAAGGCTCAGAAGAAACCCAGGAAAAAGAAAACTTCTGATGTAATAAATAGAATTATACCAAAGCGGAGCCCCTTTTGGACGGGCGGGGTGTGGTGGCCTTGGAAGGTGCCTTCACGGATAATGTCTCGTCATCACTGAATTATGGTGAGAAGAAGAAGAATGAGGCCGATGGCGGAGAGTACAAACGAGTGGAAGTGGAATCAGATTGCTATGCCTGAAGTTAGTAGGAGGGCAGCCACTGCGCCGGTGAGGGGTCAGGGGCTGGGGTCTACCATGTGAAATGCGTGTGCTTGGTGGGCCATTAAGTCTTCAGTGTGTCGGGGCTACGAGATGTTTTCCTGCATGTAGAGGGTTACCAGAAGTACAAAGACGTATGCTTGAATCATGGCAACGGCTACCTCTAGAATTGAGAAGCCAACGACGGCTGGGAAAGCGAGAAGACCAAGTTCGGGGGCTTTAGCCAGGGCAGCGCCTGTTGCAGTGGAGATTAACTTTAATAGAAGGTGGCCAGCAGTTATGTTGGCTGTGAGTCGGACGGCCAGGGAGACAGGCCGAATCAGGAGGCTGAAAGACTCGATTACAATCATGAGGGGAATTAGGGGAATGGGGGTTCCTTCGGGTAGGAGATGACCAAACGTAATTGTGGGCTGATGCCGCAACCCCATTAGGACTGTTGCAAGTCAGATGGGGACTGCAAGGGCTAGGTTGAAGGAGAGGAGACAGGTAGGAACGAAAGTGTAGGGCAGAAGGCCTAAGATGTTATGGGCGGCGATAAAGACAATAATTGACACTAGTAGAGCAGCTCACACGTGGCCTTTTGGCCCCACTGGGCCGAGGAGATGTTTTGTGACGCTGCCTGCGAATCAGTCAACTAGGGTGCGGAAGCGGTTGTCAACTAATTGGCGTGAAGTTGGAGGGAGAATAAGTCAGGGAAAGGTTACGGCTAGGGCGAGAAGGGGGATTCCCAGAAGAAAGGGGCTAGCGAACTGAGCAAAGATTCCTATTCCCATGGTCAGCTTCAGGATTGGAGGGTTGATGGGGCTTTTTCTTCGGGAACAAATGATGGCTCGTTTGGGAAGGTGAGGGATGTAATATACGGGTAAATAAGGACTAAAAATATTAACCAGGCACAGATTAGGGTATAAAATCAATGGGTGGGCTCCAAATGGGGAAGTATCATACACCAAGGGTGGTTGGGAACCACCAGTCTTTAGCTTAAAAGGCTAATGCTACTCCCTGTTTAGCTTCTTGGAGAGGCGTCTTCAAGTATGAGGGAGGATCAGTGTTCGAAGCGCTCGAATGGAACTGCTTCAACTACAACAGGCATGAAGCTGTGGTTAGCGCCGCAGATCTCAGAGCATTGGCCGTAGTAAACCCCTGGGCGGTGGGTAAATAGAGATACTTGGTTTAGGCGTCCTGGGACAGCGTCCATTTTTACCCCGAGGGCTGGGACTGCTCAGGAGTGGAGGACGTCTTCGGCAGTAATTAAAACTCGGGTAGGGACACTAATGGGGACAACCAGTCGATGGTCAGCTTCCAGAAGACGGAAGTGTCCTGGGGCTAGGTCTTGTGTCGGAATCATGTATGAGTCGAAGCCAAGGTCGGAGAAGTCGGTGTATTCGTAGCTTCAGTATCATTGATGGCCGACTGCTTTTACCGTTAGGAGCGGGTCATCAATTTCGTCTATTACATAAAGAATTAGTAGGGAGGGGAAGCCGATTAGGATAAGGACTAGGGCTGGGAGAACTGTTCATACAACTTCTAGTTCTTGGGCATCAATGAGAAGTTTATCTGTTAGGACGGTGGTGGCTATAGCAGAAATAATGTAAAGCACGAAGATGCTAATGATTGTTACAACTATCAGGGAGTGGTCGTGGAAGTGAAGGAGTTCTTCTATTACGGGGGAAGCCGCGTCTTGGAATCCTAGTTGTGTTGGATGAGCCATTGTAGCTAAAGCTCAAGGCGCGCGGGGGTCTAACCCGCGACTCTGCCGAGACAGGGCAGTATAATGGATTTACTAGCGCCTTGGTGTAGCTGGTGCGGTTAGGGTATCGGGCTTAAAAGGAAGTGGCAGAGCGGTTATGCAATTGACTTGAAATCAGTTTAAGGGGGTTCGACTCCTCCCTTTCTCGTGGGGTAGGCTAATCACGGATCCGGACAAAAGCAGGCTCCTCAAATGTGTGGTAAGGGGGAGGGCATCCATGAAGTCATTCTACATTAGTAGTTGCCATCTCAACTGTGAGGACCTCCCGCTTAGACGCGAAGGCTTCCCATAAGATGTAAAGGAACATAATAACAGCGACTAGCGAGATTAGGGAGCCAATCGAGGACACAGTGTTTCAAAGGGTGTATGCGTCTGGGTAGTCTGAGTATCGGCGAGGTATTCCTGCAAGGCCCAGGAAGTGCTGCGGGAAGAAGGTGAGATTAACCCCTACGAATATAATTGTGAAGTGAGCCTTGGTTCATGTGTCATGAAGGGTGTAGCCTGAGAAGAGCGGGAATCAATGTACGAAGCCGGCCATAATAGCAAAGACAGCCCCCATGGATAGGACGTAATGGAAGTGCGCAACCACATAATAGGTATCGTGGAGTACAATATCTAGGGAAGAGTTAGCGAGGACAATACCAGTTAAGCCCCCGACAGTAAAAAGGAAGACGAACCCCAGAGACCACAGCATAGGAGTCTCCCACTTGATGGCCCCTCCGTTAAGAGTAGCTAGTCAGCTGAAGACTTTGACCCCTGTTGGAATGGCAATAATTATTGTAGCGGAAGTGAAGTAGGCACGAGTGTCTACGTCCATTCCTACGGTAAACATATGGTGGGCCCATACGATGAAGCCTAGAAGCCCAATTGCTATTATAGCTCAGGCTATTCCTATGTAACCGAAGGGTTCTTTTTTGCCGGCGTAGTATGCAATAATGTGGGAAATTATTCCGAAGCCGGGGAGAATAAGAATGTAAACCTCTGGGTGACCGAAGAATCAGAAGAGATGCTGGTATAGAATGGGGTCCCCTCCACCGGCGGGGTCGAAGAAGGTTGTGTTAAGGTTTCGGTCTGTAAGGAGTATAGTAATACCGGCGGCTAAGACGGGTAGGGAGAGCAGTAGAAGGACGGCAGTGATGAGAACAGACCACACAAAGAGAGGAGCCTGATATTGCGACATGCCGGCGGGCTTCATGTTGTAGATGGTTGTAATGAAGTTAATTGCTCCAAGAATAGAGGAGATCCCTGCCAGGTGGAGGGAGAAAATTGTAAGGTCCACGGAGGCGCCAGCGTGGGCGAGGTTCCCTGAAAGGGGCGGGTATACAGTTCATCCAGTTCCGGCCCCGGCTTCTACCCCAGAAGAGGCAAGTAGAAGAAGAAAGGAGGGTGGAAGTAGCCAGAAGCTCATGTTGTTTATTCGCGGGAAGGCCATATCAGGGGCTCCAATCATCAGGGGGACTAATCAGTTTCCGAAACCCCCGATCATGATTGGCATAACTATAAAGAAAATTATTACGAAGGCATGTGCTGTGACGATTACGTTGTAAATTTGATCGTCACCCATGAAGGCGCCGGGTTGGCTGAGTTCTGCTCGAATTAGCAAGCTGAGTGCAGTGCCTACTATTCCGGCCCAAGCACCGAAGATTAAGTAAAGGGTGCCAATGTCTTTGTGGTTTGTGGAGAAGAATCAGCGTGTAATTGCCACAGGTGGGTGAGGGCTAAACCCGAGTTGGGATGTGTAGCCTATAAGCAGGTCAAGGTGACCCAGAGGGAGGTTGGAATTCAGGGACTGTAGCTTGCGGCAGCTCCGACCGCGCGATTGCAAATCTGAAGAAGCAGGTTTCCAGCCTGCCGGGGCTTTCCGTCGACGCCCGGCGGCGAAAGGAGACCTGCTTATGGGGGCGGCCAGAAAGTGCCACCAACCCCGGGGGTGAGCATGTGCTGTCAGGGCTTTCAGGGCAGCATTGTGGGCGGGCTACGGGGTTCATAGTTTAAGCCCTGAGGTGTGACACGTCAGATTGCAAATCTGAAGAAGCAGGTTTCCAGCCTGCCGGGGCTTTCCGTCGACGCCCGGCGGCGAAAGGAGACCTGCTTATGGGGGGTGGCCAGAAAGTGCCACCAACCCTGGGGGTGAGCATGTGCTGTCAGGGCTTTCAGGGCAGCATTGTGGGCGGGCTGCGGGGTTCATAGTTTAAGCCCTGAGGTGTGACACGTCAGATTGCAAATCTGAAGAAGCAGGTTTCCAGCCTGCCGGGGCTTTCCGTCGACGCCCGGCGGCGAAAGGAGACCTGCTTATGGGGGGTGGCCAGAAAGTGCCACCAACCCTGGGGGTGAGCATGTGCTGTCAGGGCTTTCAGGGCAGCATTGTGGGCGGGCTGCGGGGTTCATAGTTTAAGCCCTGAGGTGTGACACGTCAGATTGCAAATCTGAAGAAGCAGGTTTCCAGCCTGCCGGGGACTTTCCGTCGACGCCCGGCGGCGAAAGGAGACCTGCTTATGGGGGGGCGGCCAGAAAGTGCCACCAACCCTGGGGGTGAGCATGTGCTGTCAGGGCTTTCAGGGCAGCATTGTGGGCGGGCTACGGGGTTCATAGTTTAAGCCCTGAGGTGTGACACGTCAGATTGCAAATCTGAAGAAGCAGGTTTCCAGCCTGCCGGGGACTTTCCGTCGACGCCCGGCGGCGAAAGGAGACCTGCTTATGGGGGGGCGGCCAGAAAGTGCCACCAACCCTGGGGGTGAGCATGTGCTGTCAGGGCTTTCAGGGCAGCATTGTGGGCGGGCTACGGGGTTCATAGTTTAAGCCCTGAGGTGTGACACGTCAGATTGCAAATCTGAAGAAGCAGGTTTCCAGCCTGCCGGGGCTTTCCGTCGACGCCCGGCGGCGAAAGGAGACCTGCTTATGTGGGCGATAAGTGTGGTTAATCTATGGGGGAGCATGTGTTGAGGTGGTTCAGGGGCGTAACAGGGTATAAGGTAGGGTGGCTGAGATTTAAGTGGTGGGTTGTAGCCCCATAAAGAGAGGTTTAAGTCCTCTTCCTACCAGGCTGGTCAGTTAGATGGATGCTCGCTGGTTGGGGCGCTTAGCTGTTAACTAAGAGTTTGGGGGATCGAGGCCCTCTCATCTAGAGGGCCTTAGCTTAATAAAAGTTTCTGGGTTGCATTCAGAAGATGTGGGATAAAGTCCTGCAGGCCTTACAGGGGCTGAGGGATTTTCACTCTCGCTTAGAGCTTTGAAGGCTCTTGGTCTTATTATCCTAAGCCCCTAGGTGAATCAGGCTAAGATAGCTGGGGTTACAGGGAGCAACCCAAGGGCAGCGATAGAAGCTAAGGCCAGAGGAAAATGAATTTTGGGGTGAAGAAGGCGTCATGGGGTGACTTTAATAAATGTGTTTGGGGGAGAAGTGAGGGTCATGGCGTAACACACTCGGAGGTAGAAGTATAGACTGAGAAGGGCAGACAGGGCGGCAATAGTGGCGGGTAGGGGGAGGTCTTGTTTCACTATTTCATTAATAACAAGTCATTTAGGTATGAAACCTGAAAGAGGGGGGAGGCCGCCAAGGGAGAGCAAGACGGGGGTTAATGTGGCGGCGAGGATGGGGGTTTTGGCTCAGGAGGTTGCTAGGTTATTAAGGTTGGTGCAGTTAAAGGCTTTTAGGGCTAGGAAAGCCATAGAGGTCATAGTGATGTACAGGGATAGGTTGAGGAGGGCGATTGGTGGAGCAAATTGAAGAATGAGGGCTATTCACCCTAGGTGGGCGATGGAAGAGTAGGCAAGTACTTTTCGGAGCTGTGTCTGGTTTAGGCCACCTCAACCGCCAATAATAGTTGAGGCGAGTCCGAGAGTAATAAGGAGACGGGGGTCTGTTGAGGGGGCAGTTTGAACGATTAAAGCAAAGGGGGCTAGCTTTTGTCAGGTGGAGAGAATGAGGCCAGTTGTTAAATCTAGTCCTTGCAGGACTTCTGGTAACCAAAAGTGAACAGGGGCTAGGCCAACCTTGAGGGAGAGGGCGAGGAGGGTGAGGGTCGCAGGGGCGGGGTGGGAGAGTTGGAGGATCAGTCACTCTCCTGTGAGTCAGGCATTAGTCAGGGCGGCAAATAGAACCACCGCGGCAGCGGTGGCTTGAATTAAAAAATATTTTGTGGTTGCTTCAACTGCTCGGGGGTGGTGTTTTTGGGCTATTAGGGGCAAGATGGCAAGGGTGTTTAACTCCAAGCCCATTCATGCAAGAAATCAGTGTGAGCTGGAGAAAGCCAGAACTGTCCCTAGGCCTAGTGTGGAGAGGAAGCAGAAGGTAATGAGGGGGTGCATTAGTAGAAGGGGGAGTTCAACCCCCATTTCTGGGGTATGGACCCAACAGCTTAATTAGCTTACTCTACTAAGGGCTGGTAGAAGGTGGTGTAGACGAAGCATAAGGAGTTTTGAATTCCTAGACATGGGTTCAAATCCCTTCCTTCTAAAGGAATCAGGGGGATTTGAGCCCCCGTGGGTCACTCTATCAAAGTGGCCCTTGATCATTCAGGCATGATTCCTTGTTAAAGTTGCGGGGGGAGGCCCGCAAGGGCAACAGGGAGAGCAAGGTGTCAGAGAACCAGGGCTAGGGTTACAGGAAGAAAATTTTTTCATACGAGGTGTATAAGTTGATCATAGCGGAATCGGGGGTAGGAAGCTCGGACTCATAGGAAAGCAACTGCTAGAAGGGAGGCTTTAGTCATCAAGCTGAGGGTGGACAGCTCAGAGAGGGTGGGGATATTGGATGCTCCTAGGAAAAGCGTTGCAGATAGGGTATTTATGAGGAGGATGTTGGCGTACTCAGCTAGGAAGAAGAGGGCGAAGGGGCCGGCGGCGTATTCTACGTTAAAGCCTGATACAAGCTCGGACTCACCCTCGGTGAGGTCGAAGGGGGCTCGGTTGGTTTCAGCTAAGGTGGAAATAAATCATATGGCAGCTAGCGGTCATGAGGAAAAAATTAGTCAGGCACTTTCTTGTGCAACATTAAAGGTGCGTAGGGTAAACCCGCCAGTGAAGAAGATCATGCTAAGGAGGATTAGTCCCAGGCTAACCTCGTAGGAGATGGTTTGAGCGACTGCTCGGAGGGCCCCCACTAGAGCATATTTTGAGTTAGAGGCTCAGCCAGAGCCCAAGATAGAATAAACGGCGAGGCTTGAGACAGCAAGAATAAACAATAGACCAAGGTTTAAGTCAACAACGGGGTGAGGTATAGGGAGGGGTGTCCAGAGTAGGAGTGCGAGAGTAAGGGCCAGGGTGGGGGTGCCAAGGAATAAAGCAGAGAATGAGGTTGAGGGTCGGACTGGTTCTTTAATAAAGAGTTTTACACCGTCTGCAATGGGTTGAAGCAGGCCGTAGGGCCCAACGATGTTAGGGCCTTTTCGGAGTTGCATGTAGCCTAAGACCTTACGTTCTAGGAGAGTAAAGAAAGCCACTGCTAATAGGACGGGCACAATGAAGGCCAGTGGATTAATAATATAGACAAACAGAAAATGAGTCATTGCTTAGAGGGGGTCTAACCCCCCAGGTAGTCTAAAGATAAGTCAGCTGGGACTTTCTAAGTATTTTAATTAAGGAGAGGATTTGAACTTCTGAACAAGGGGCTTAGGCCCTTTGCAATTTCCCGGCTCTGCCACCTTAATGGAGGATGGGTGTGAGTAAATTTAAAATTTTGCGTTAGGTTAATGTTAAGGTGGAGCCTCAGGGGTCTATTTAGAGCCGCAGAATGGCGGGTTCGAGGTAGGGGCCAACTGCATGTACTGCGTAAAAAAAGGGGGGCTTAGGTTAGGCCTGGGTTCTCTCTGATCGCGGGGCTTGGGTGGGCAGCCTTGCTGCCTGTGGCACTAAGTAGGGGCTGCCCCCACTGGGAGCTGTAGCCCTGTAATAGAACATCTTAGTGTGTCATTTTCTTAGACTAGCCGTGGGGCTCCTCTCTGTTTAAGTTGGTTTCAGCTGGATGGGGAGGAGGCATACCGGGGGCATGGGCCTCTACTTTCCGGCCCTTTCGTACTGGGAAAGATGGGGTATAGATAGAATCTGGCCTGGATTACTCCGGCCTGAACTCAGATCACGTAGGGCTTTAATCGTTGAACAAACGAACCCTTAATAGCGGTTGCACCATTAGGATGCCCTGATCCAACATCGAGGTCGTAACCCCCCTCGTCGATAGGAGCTCTGTGAGGGGATTGCGCTGTTATCCCTGGAGTAACTTGGTTTGTTAATCGGCGTTAAGCCGGATCTTTATGGTCAGATATTCTGTTGCTTGGGTTAGGGGGCCTTGGCTGTGGGGGTAGAAGCCCTAGTCCTCATGGAGGCTAATTTTTCCTCCGTGGTCACCCCAACCAAAGACAAGTAGATTAAGGGCCCTAGGATTTACGCTGGTAGATAGGTAGTTGGTGGGGCTTTCTAGTGTCTAAAGCTTCACAGGGTCTTCTCGTCTTATATAGGTATTCCCGCTTCTGCACGGGAAGATCAATTTCATTGACTGGGGAAAGGAGACAGTTAGACCCTCGTCTTGCCGTTCATACCGGTCTCTAATTAGGAGACAAGTGATTGCGCTACCTTAGCACGGTTATTATACCGCGGCCGTTTAACAATTGTCACTGGGCAGGCAGGACCTCTTATGAGGTACCTTAGCACGGTTATTATACCGCGGCCGTTTAACAATTGTCACTGGGCAGGCAGGACCTCTTATGAGGGTGTTACAAGAGGCGATGTTTTTGGTAAACAGGCGAGGCCAATGTTTGCCGAGTTCCTTTTTTTCCTTTTAGTCTTTCCTCGGGGCACTCCTGTGTTGGGTTAACGATGAAGCATCTGGGGTCTTCTTGTGTGAAACCCTGGTCAGACTGCTCTCTGAGTTTGAGTTCGTTATTTGTCGCCGGGGGGTCCAGTGCGACTTACACTTGTGCCGGGAGGGAGGCAGCGAAGGCTAGCCTCCCTTATTACTCATATTAGCAGGGGCTCCCCCATGGAAACATGGGGTGGCTTAGTAGTGGTTAGGGGTTAGAATTACTGGGCGTAATTAGAGGTGAGGGCCTGTTTGAGGTTTAACGCTTTCTATTTAGGTGGCTGCTTTTAGGCCCACTAAAACAGGTGACCTTTCTTGTTGTGCTTCTTAACCTCCTGTGAAGGTTGTGTCCTTGGTCAAGGGAGCTGTTCCTCACTTGAGTAACTCTCTCGTATTCTGGGGCCGAAGTTAGTGGGGTCATGGGGGAGGCTGGAGAATACGGGAGGCTGAACTTCTATTCATTTCCTAAGCAACCAGCTATAACTAGGCTCGGTTGGTTTTTTGCCTCTACTCGGAGATCATCCCACTCTTTTGCAACAGAGGGGGGTTGGCCCTAAAAGGCTGTCTCGGAGTAGCTCGTCTAGTTTCGGGGGCTTAAACTAAAGCTCTCTTTGCTTAAGTATTCTGGCTAATTCATGATGCAAAAGGTACGAGGCTTTATCTCTGTTTTTTCGGGCTTAAACAAGTTATTTCACTTCTATTTCAGCCTTCCCTTGCGGTACTTTACTATAGCTCAATATCTTCTTTTCTGTCGCCCGTACTAGGGAGGAAAAATGGTTTGTTGGGTTGGAAATAAATTTTTAAAGGCAGGTTGTTGGGAGGGGGGCCTTTGGGAGTTGGCTAGCTATTCAGCTCAGGGCAACCTGATTTGCACAGGTGTTTTTTCAGTGTAAGGGAACTGCTTTACTATTTTAGCTATGCCCTGTTATCCCAAGTACACTTTCCAGTACACTTACCATGTTACGACTTGCCTCTGCTTTGTCTTGCTGTCTAGTATATACAAGAGTCGCGTGAACTAGCGGAGGGTGACGGGCGGTGTGTACGCACCTCATATCCTGCTTCAGAAGAGTGTCCTGGTCTTTTCTTACTGCTAAATCCTCCTTCAGAACACCAATTTCATGGCAGCATTCGTAGTTCCCTAGGTTGGGGAATGTAGCCCATTTCTTCCCACCTCGTATGCTGCACCTCGACCTGACGTTCTGGGCTGTGCCCTTTTTACTTACTATGATTCCCTCACAGGGTAAGTTTGCGACGGCGGTATATAGACTGGAAAACGAGAGGTGGTGAGGTTGAACGGGGATTATCGGTTTAAGAACAGGCTCCTCTAGGGGGGTTTGAGGTACCGCCAAGTCCTTTGAGTTTTAAGCTGGTGCTTGTAATTCCCTGGCGGACGCTCGCTGTATATGAGTGTCGAGGTTTACGACTAGGCATAGTGGGTTTACTAATCCCAGTTTGTCTCCTAGCTATCGTGGGTTCGGGTGGCGTAAAGCTACTTTCGTAAGGGGGCTTCATTCCTCCGTAAGCGTGCAACGGCTTGGGGGATGTTCGGCTTTAGTTGTCTTGCCCCTAACCACTCTTTACGCCGCGGGTGTCAACTTGAGTCTCTCGTATAACCGCGGTGGCTGGCACGAGTTTTACCGACCCTAAAAACCGGAACTAAGTCAAGCTTTCGCTTATGGCTTAAAATTTATCACTGCTGAGTACCCTTGGGGGTGTGGCTAAGCAAGGCGTTGTGGGCTGCGTGTTGCGCGCCTGATACCAGCTCCTCTCCTCCAAGGGAGGGTAAAGGGCATTCGCACAGGGTCGCGGAGACTTGCATGTATAAATATAGTTCTAGCTGACAATAAAGCCAGGACCAGGCCTTTGAGTTTGTGAGGACGTAAGTCCTGTCTTAGCAGCCTTTCAGTGCTACCCCCGAGTTGCACAAACATCTATGGTTGTTGGTGGAGCTTATTAGGGCTCATACAAGCATTTTCAGTGCTACGCTTTAGTTTAAGCTACATCAAC